TATCCGGGCTGTATTGCTGATAAAAGTCGTGATAACAGTATAAGAAAGATTTCATCAATAGCCTTTCAATTCAATTATATTTATAATATGTAATTTTTTTGGAGAGATGGCTGAGTGGGCTAAAGCGGCGGATTGCTAATCCGTTGTACGAGTTATGCGTACCGGGGGTTCGAATCCCTCTCTTTCCCGTTTTGTTAATGAATTGCTATTATCCTTTATCCTTTTATTTACAATTTATCGAAAAGATTAATATTAAACGTGTAAAAAATAAGGGATTTTTTATTCTTCACGGCCAGGATTACGTACTGGATCATTAGACAAAAATCCGAAGATGAAGAGAGAAAAAAAGAATATCACTACTGTGTAAACAAACAGTTTAAGAGTAAGCATTACCCAATCTCCATGATTGTTTATTTTGTAAAAAAAAGAAGGGGGGGAATATATTCTCCGTTTTTATCTCACATATCCTATATTTGTTTGATACTATGAAATAAAGCGATGTTTCTCGAAATAAAACATAAAATGATCTGAAATTAATTTGTAATGTAATAAATAAGAATCTTTTATTAATCTTAATTAGTTGATTCTAACCTTATATCCTTAACAACTATATAACTATATATGATATATAAATATAGAAAATATATAATATAATCAATAATACATAGGGTCTGTTATTGGAAAAAGGTCCCCAGAACGGAGTTCTCGTGTCTATCCAAGAATTTCAATGTTTGAATCTAGGATTGATATTGTAAGACTTATCTGATCTTATCATATGAAATTAAAGACCTCATCGAAAACTTAGAGCGGCTTGCCAAACAAATGCTAAGAGAAAAAAGAATACAGGTATGACTGGCATAACATCTACGATTGGATTTAAAAAAGCGTAGGCCTCGGGCAATTTTGAAAAGAAAAAAATACTCGAATAAAGAGTAAAATTAAGACAGATCAAACTAAAGATATTAAATGTAACAACCATTTTTTCATGAAGATAATTGCATTTTTATTGAGTTTTTAATCTACAAAAATAAAATTATTATTTATTTTTGTAGATTTACCCAATCAAATCAAAAAAACTTCTATTCTCAAAGGATAAGAGAATAGAAGAAATTATACTTTCACATAATATTTTAATTCAATTATATGTAATGATCAATGAATTGGGTTTTATTCGATATTTAGATTAGTGTAGTGTTGAATCGAAATCGAATTGGGGCGTAGTCAAGTGGTAAGGCAACGGGTTTTGGTCCCGCTATTCGGAGGTTCGAACCCTTCCGTCCCAGAACATACCTGTTTTATCAGAATAAACGTTTTTTTTGAACGAATCCTAATTATTTTCTATTTCATATCCATAATATTATGTGTAAAAATATTGATAAACCCCCCTTCTTTTTTTTACAAAATAAAAGAGAGCGATTTCGTTTAAAAAATAAAATATTTAGAATCATCTTGTTATCATAGAATGTAATGAATATAAACCGATTGGGTGGAAAAACAGAGGATCGAGTCCGTTTATTATAGTATTATTTAGTTTAGTATTATTTTATAACCCAAATTGTACTTTGGTTCAAATAAACTTTCCAATAAAAATGGAAGAATTAAAAAAAAAATTAGATCGAGAGCGAATTCGGAAACAGGACTTTTATTTTTTATATCCACTTTTTTTCCAGGAGTATATTTATGCACTTACTCATACTCATAATCGTAGTTTCAATCGATCAAGTTTGTTCGAAAATGTAGGTTATGACAAAAAGGTTAGGTTACTAATTGTGAAACGCTTAATTACTCGAATGTATCACCAGAATTATTTTCTTATTTCGACTTATGATTATAACCAAAATGCTTTTTTGGGGCACAACAAACTTTTTTTTTTTCAAATCATATCGAGTCAGTTAGCAGTTATTGTAGAAATTAAACTTTTCCTAGGCGTAGTATCTTCTCTTGAAGATAATAAAATAGACGAATCTAAAAATTTACGATCAATTCATTCCATATTTCCCTTTTTAGAAGATCAATTCTCCCGTTTAAATTATGTGTCAAAGATACTAATACCTTATCCTGTTCATCTTGAAATATTGGTTTTAATTCTTCGTTGTTGGGTAAAAGATGCTTCTTCTTTACATTTGTTACGATTCGTTTTCCACGAGAATCGTAATTGGAACCTTTTATTTTTTCAAAATAAATATATTTCCAACCTTTCAAAAAGACATCAGAGATTCTTTTTATTCTTATATAATTCTCATGTCTTTGAATACGAATCTATTTTTGTTTTTTTACGTAACCAATCCTATCATTTACAATCGACATTTTTTGGAACCTTTTTTGAGCGAACTATTTTCTATAGAAAAATAAAAAAAGAGTATCTTGTCAATGTCTTTACTAAAGATTTTCAAGCCATATCATGTATGTTCAAAGATATTTTTTTGCATTCTGTTAGGTATCAAGGAAAATTTATTATGGCTTCAAAATGGACGTTTTTTATTCTTAATAAATGGAACTA